TATGACATAGTGGTCCTCCTACTAAGTGCGATTACTTATCATCATAATAAACAACTGTTTCAGTTTATCCCTATAACTCATTATAATGATAACTCATTATGGGTTACTTTTATTACAAATATCAACAATATCTCTATTCTCCGATGAAAAATGAAGACTAAGACTGGAGCTTCGTAGAAAAAGCCCTTTATCGGATTTGAACCGATGACTTACGCCTTACCATGGCGTTACTCTACCACTGAGTTAAAAGGGCCCATTTTCTTCAATTCATGAATTAACCACTAGCTACTATAGAGTCTACTACATGTACCTATGTATGTACTACATGCACATATATACATGTATACATAAGGGCTCATTCAGGAACAAGAAAATGGATTTACCTAGGAAGTTTTAGTTATTTATATTTGAGAAATATCAATGCAATGAGTTGTTTCAGGGCCGCTCCTAATTGCTTTTATTGACCCATCCGGACGAGATTCACTTGATTGATTGATACATGTATCAATCCGATATAGATCCAAGATATTTCATCGAATCATGTGATGAAGGGATTCGACCCGTACCCTAAACCAAATTATTATAGAGAAAAGAATCTTTTCGATTATTTGTCGATCCCTTTCCAGATTTACGAGTTCTACATCATCCTTTTTGAATAAATCAAAAAAAAAATTCTATCGTTTCTGAATTTCCTGGCTTAGCTTAGTGTTAGTGTGGGATAGGCATAGCTCATCTTAACGATGAACGAATCGACGAGTGGAAATTGAAGAAATGGAATGGGCTTTGCCTTTTTTCTGTCGGATAAATCACTCCCTGAAGGATCCTATACTCTGTCCATAGGATGGTTCATGAATCAACAACCCAAAAATGATATTCCATTCTTGTAAGCAAGAAAGATTCTTCGATCTAGTCATAGCATTGACAATTTCAAAAAACTGCTCATACTATGAGCATAGATAGTATGATGGCGATCGGGCAGGTATGCCCCTATCGTCTAGTGGTTCAGGACATCTCTCTTTCAAGGAGGCAGCGGGGATTCGACTTCCCCTGGGGGTAAGACGAAAGGGAGTTGACCATGGATTATCAATAAGCCTAGAATGGATTCTTCCTGGGTCGATGCCCGAGCGGTTAATGGGGACGGACTGTAAATTCGTTGGCGATATGTCTACGCTGGTTCAAATCCAGCTCGGCCCAATAATTCGCCGATCCATGAGGATGGTATAACCAATTTGTCCTCCATAAATACCTGATATATAGAAATAAAGAGTCCGTCCATTTTTTCTGCTATATCCCTATTTATCTTATCCTGCGTGTTTTTGATCTTTCTAACGATATTAATAATAATCTGTAAATAATTAACAAGAATCTGTAAATATAAGTGGAATAAAGAAAAAAAAAAAAGAGTCCTTTTTTGTTTTTTCACTGAAAGATTGATTATCAATCGATTTGGCAATAAAAGAATCCACAGGATTACTAGTAATCCGCGTCACTCTCGCTATAGTCCATATCCATGTAGATATCAGTATATCACTCGTCTTTCTGTTACAAGACGTTGATTTTCAATTAAATAGAATAGAAAGAAAGGGTTCGAATGAAATTATAAGAATATGTATGTATGCTGTACACCTCATTTCCCCGGGATTGTAGTTCAATTGGTCAGAGCACCGCCCTGTCAAGGCGGAAGCTGCGGGTTCGAGCCCCGTCAGTCCCGACCTAGAATCCGATGAATCCATCAACTCATCTTTCCGTTTTCTGTGAAGAGGGGGAGACAAGGAGCAGGATTTAATCCCCCAGGGGATCCTTATTTCTTTCGTGTTTTTCGTTTCGCATTTCTCATGGGAGAAATACGGGAATTTCAATTACTTCAACTAGTACCGATTGATGGGGGAGAGACGTATGTAGATTGATCAGTAGTATCGCCCTATTCAGGATTTCAAGAGAGACCGCACGGGTCTGTCTTTTTCGATTGCTCCTGATCCATGGAATAGAGTACCCATAGGTTTCCCGGGAGCACATACACAAATTGTATTCGTTTATTGTACGATAGACAATTAACTTAATATAGATAGTTACTAGTTGCCCCGACAGAGTACTTTTAAGATTAAACCTACCACCCCTTTTTTTTTTTCTAGCTCCGATTTTGTGGAACCTAAATTACTGATTGAAAACAATTTCTCTATCTCATTAAAATTGCATACTTAATTTTTGATGTATGTGTCCCAGTTCCAATCCAAGGACAGAGGATACTAATAAAAGATCAAACAAAGATCTGCCCCTCTTGTTCTAGGGGGGGATGATCTTTTTGTTCCTTCATATTTTAATGGCCTCATCGAAGAAAAAACAAAATCAATAAATAAAATAGTGAATTTGTCGGAATATTATATTAGATCTTTTATACCGAACCAATCTTTATCACACTTCTCTGTCTTCCAAGAAGATTAGATCTTCACAAAAACTTCGTTTCGAACTTAACTCATTTCTTTTTTCATTTCATCCCTACCATTGGGGTTTGTGACCAATGGAACGACGGTCGGATGATTGTATAAGGAAGACGGCAGGTTATAGAAAAGAAAGAGTGGAAATGATACATTCAATGGGATTCTTGATTGGACCAGGAATCCCATTTTGGATTCGGTATGGATAAAAGATCTTCCTATGTTATACTATTCAATTCTCGACGATGAATCTATTTGATAGATCAGATATTGTTATTCATGATATTGATACGATTCAGTATCATCAGGATGCAATCCATGCCATTGAATTTACAGGAGAAAGACTTATCATCTCTATGGGATTAGATCCCGAGTTATTGCGAAGCAAAAAAACGATGAGATTATGGAAGTCAATATTCTCGCATTTATTGCTACTGCGCTGTTCATTCTAGTTCCTACTGCTTTTTTACTTATCATCTACGTAAAAACAGTTAGTCAAAGTGATTAATTTGAATGAAACTTGACTTATTAGTTCTTATCAACGATTGAAGAAAGGGATTCAAATTCCAAGTCTTAAATGAAATGATCGGGTTGGAGTCAGCAGTATATGAGATAGTATGGTAGAAAGGTTCATATAGTTCTTTCTACCACACTATCTATTATTGTAGAAAGATATGGGCTTGATATAAATCAATCCACAATATATACCTACATATCATATATATATGTACATGTAAATGGCACTCCAATTCTATTTCTTTGCTACATCAATTTTTATTGATCCCGATCAATCTGAAATAATCGAACGTCAACTCTTCTAATTCCTGGGTTTCTAATTATTTTCAATATGAATCTCCGGATCCATCGAAAGAATCAATGGAGGAAGAATAGTATGGGCATAGGCATATATTCTATAAAAGAAAACCAAGCCCTTTTTTTTAGCATTACGAAGAAGTAATTGATTGATCCGTTAACAGATGATCCAAAGAGTTCTATAGTAACTTCTTCGGATTTTGAAAAGGATGTGGTAGACCCCACCGATTTTTCATGCTTGAACCATGACATGAGACGAGTCAATAAAGCATAAATAAGATTCCTAGGAGTATAAAACAAAACGGTAAGTACGCATACCCGCAAGATTTTATTATGTTATTCGTAATACCTCTTTTCTTTGGACAACGACTATGTCTATGTCGCCTCGGTAGAAAGTACATATCTACGTAATAGAAGAATGGCTTCTTCTTTGAACAGCAAAGAGAAGAGGGAAACAAATCAAAAAAAAAAAATAGGGGTTGGCTGCTCCTCATTGTAATATGCATAATTCTAGTAAGAGCCGGTTCCTCAAAATAGAATATTTAGCAAGAATTCGGTTGGAAAAATTTCCCATTGGGAATCCAGTCGTTGAAATATTTGTTTGATCAAAAGGTTCTTAGGATTCCAATAGAATTTATGAAGTGGAGATATTTTGATTTTAAAACGCTTTGCAGAACGATCTATTAAACAATTGATACAATTCGATTACTCAATTAGTAGTACCCCTAGAGTCCACTTCTTCCCCATACTACGAGTGAGAGGGAAAATGTAAAGACTACCATTAAAGCAGCCCAAGCGAGACTTACTATATCCATGTGAATTGTGTCCCCTATCTCTATGAATATAAAGGAATTATTCCATTATTGATCACTAATAATAGTGGAATCAATGGTGCAGAGTCAAAATGGGATTATGACCTAACGTTATTGATGAACCAACCCAATGAATACACTCGTAACAAGTCCCTATATGATTTCTGGTGGAATCGGGAAGCACTAAGTACAAGCAAGATACGTAGTTACCTCCTTGGGAGTCTCAAGGGGATGTTACTAATGGAACATGTAGGAATAGTAAGGCCTATTGTTTGTTTTGTTGCCTTTCATAAACAAAAGTAGAAAAAAAAAAATATACCATCAAGATAGATAACTATCTATCACATATCCCTATCTCCCATCTAAGCCTTACTGTCTCTACTTCTGTGAAACAATTGGAAGACGCCCTATTACATTCTTGGCAGGGTTACCCAAAAGAAATCATTTTTTTTTTTCTACTTTTATTCTATAAATATTCTATAAAAGGCAATCACCCATACAATATTAATTGAAAATTGAAAACCTGAGCACTCAGAGACTCTCGTAAGTTTGTCTGGATACAAAGTATCTTCAGTTCTTTCCACAACTCCTAATTTGATTCTCCATCAGTCTACCCAATCTAATTCAAGACTCAGTCAGTAAACACCAGTAGGGTGAGGTAATTAGGAAGTATTTAGAGTCCTTCCTATAATACCTACTTGGATCCTAGGAGCAAGGATTTACAGTCCCTTAGGAACCTTCCTTTGTATACACGGATTTACGGTCCCCGACTTTCGTAGTTCTGAATCTCACAATTGAATCTTACTATAGATTTGATTCGATTGATAAATCAAATCAATAGCCTGAGCGCATCAGTAATAAGTGAGTATTTCTTTATTCATATTGTATTGGTATGATACCGGTTTGGGCCACACCCGGATTTTTGAAGAAATAATTGAAA